TACATAATGAATGATAAGAATCCATGGAATCAAAAAAAAAAAGATATTGAAAGAGTCTCATTATGAATTATGAACTGACAGGGGCTAGTATTTTTACAAGAAATCTCTAGCCAGCCTTCCTGCAAGAGGCCTTTTCTTAACATCCAGCGTATTGGTGGTAGAGAGAAAAGGTAACTCCAACAATTTCTTTGTCCTCAACGCCTCCTATTTCCAGGAATGAGTCACTTCAACGGACTTCGATGGTTCTACGGGTATCCAAAGGACGAACGAGATGGATGTTTGTTGTCCCAACCACTCTTGTTTGTTAGTCCCGATCCCGATAAGGAAAAGGGGGTTAGTTCTAACTAAAGTTTTCCTATTGTTGATTCCTAGGTGTAGTGCTTCTTCCTTTATGCCGCCTATTGGTACTAGTGGAGTAGGATTGACTTGTAAGAACCTATAGGTGGAACCTTTCGCTCAATACTCAAATTGAAAATGAAAGCATCTGAGGCTGCATCACTCGGGGATACACGATAGAAGGAATTGTTCTATTTCCAAACTTCACCTTCACGAAGCGTAGGTTTCTTTCAGGTTTATTTTAAGATAATATATAAAAGAATAATATTTTTTCGTTCGATCCCGAATCATGTGCCTTTCTCGCTCGTAAGACTGAGAATGGTAAATAAATAAAAAGAATCAAATCGCACCATCTCTGTAATAGGTAAATGCCTCTTTTTCTCCTGAAGTTGTCGGAATTATTCGTAATAAGATATTGGCTACAATTGAAGAGGTCTTATCAATAAAATTTCCATTTATCCGTGATCTAGGCATAGTTCACAATCCACTCCCTAATTCTTATCATTACCTCTCGTGGGAAAAGAATCCCACAAACAAAGTAATTGGACAGTACGAAATCACACAAAAAAGACTCGTTAAAAAAAAAATGCATGTTTTTTTTATCCCCCGAGCCACGAATCCTTCTTTATTTGACTTTGAGAAAAAAGTTTTCTATTTTGCTATTTCGAATTGTTCGCATTGATGCGTCAGATCTATATCGCAGAGCGTTTTTGAACTCTCTTTTTCTCTTGGTTACGGTTCTTCGTGCCTCCCCGTAGCCTCCGGAAGTTCTATCTCGTTCCTCATTACAGTGATTGCGATAAATTTTTGCAACTCTCGGTAGACCGCCTTTGAGTTCGATAATTCCCATTCCTTCCTTTCCATTTCGAGTTCTTTCATTAACAGCTCCCATTTGAGGCTGCAGTTTTCCTCCTGCAGTCTTTGGTTTTCCTCATCCAGAGTGGCATAATTTTCCTGGAACTTATCCAATTCCTTTGACATCTGGGATTGGAGGCGGCTAGACTTTCGCCGCAAGCTCGTGTATGCATTATGAGTAGTCTCACGCTCTTCCTGTTTCCAGGCAACCTTTGTCTCCAATTCGTGTATCTTGTTGGTTGAGCTGAGAGAGAGCTCTGCGTAAGAATTTTGAGATCTTAGACGCTCGCCCTGAAGCAATATGCAGAGAAAGGTTAAGCGGACCAATTCGGGTTTGGTTCGTGCCATTTCCGAGTTGAGCCTATTATTTTCTTTCTCCAGAATCTCGCATCGATCGAGAGGACTTCTTTGGAAAAAGGAAACCTCATCCATCAAGTAGTGGTTGTGTGGGTCCAACCCTAATTTTTGAAGGAAGTTATCTTCCATTTTCCAGGTCTGGGTTGGGACCCGACGGTCCATCCGGTGATTGATGGGACGAACTATCCCTAAGGTTTTGCGGATTTTCCGTGAATCCTGTTCCCGGAAGTCCCTGAATTCCGAAGGCATATTCATGGTTAAGGGATCCTTAGGTTGCGGGGCAACCCAAGAGCTGAAAGTGAAAATCAAAAAAACGAGAATCTTGGTGAAAATTACCCAGAACCCGGTCAACTGTGGGATGAGATTGAGCCGTTGTATTAGGCCCCGCAGAAGTATCAGCACTTTCGCAATTATCTTGTAAAGCGCAAGAATGAGATTGATCCGTTGGATCAGTCCCCATAGAGTAAGTAAATTCATACGAAGTATGTCCGGGGAGGTTGGATGTGAAAGACATCTAGAGCATTTATATATCTCTTATCTATTTTCAATACTAGTAATAACTCGCGATTCACTGGGTTTCTAGGCCATAATCAGAACATCAGATTTTGTAGGAGAGATGGCCGAGCGGTCCAAGGCGTAGCATTGGAACTGCTCTGTAGGCTTTCGCTTACCGAGGGTTCGAATCCCTCTCTTTCCGTCCCTTCACGGAATTCACGAACCTTAATTGACCACAATGTATCACAACGAGTACTTCCAGCAAGTTGATCTTTCTTTGATATATATTCTCGATTACTCATTTTTGTAGTACGTAAAAATACTGGAAATAGCGGCCAAGGAATGAAAATATCCCCGCCAATCTGTTTATGATACATAACTGGGAAACCCCCCCCTATCTTAGGTCGATTTATTTTGTCGAAAAGGGGGCCAAAATTTCCGAAGCTTTGTTCTTTTAGTTAGGTTCAAGTTTGACGGGAATAATATTCTACAACTCGCAACTCTTCGATTTTCAAACCAACCCGACGACGATCTATTATTTGCTTGACTAATCCTTTATATTGGGATGAGTGAAGAGTCAAATGTTCTGGCAATTTCTTCTGGGAGGATGAAGCAAGATAATTTTGAATGAGAGCTCTGGTTTTTTGTTCATCCTTCGTTGTAATAATATCTCGGGGTTTGCAGCGATAACTTGGGATATCTACTAGACAACCATTAACTAAAATATGTCTATGATTAACTAATTGCCGGGCCCCAGGAATGGTCGAAGCCATACCCAATCGAAAAATTATGTTATCCAAACGCATTTCAAGTAATTGTAGTAAAACCTGACCTGTTGATCCTTTGGTTTTTCCAGCGATACGAACGTATTTAAGTAATTGTCGCTCTGTCAGACCATAATGAAAACGCAATTTTTGTTTTTCCTCTAGACGACTCCGATATTGAGATTTTTTTTTGTTTTTTCTCTTTTGACGAGCGGGGGGTGGGTTAGGCACTTTACTAGTTAGTCCCGGTAAAGCCCCCAGACGGTTTATTTTTTTGAGCCGAGGCCCTCGGTAACGAGACATAAAGACTCCTTTTTTTATTGAAAATTCAATTGAAAGAATAAACCTAAATTAAGACTGAACTAAATGATAAACGAAGCAAAATCTACTGAAGTACTGTACTACAAAGAAGAATACTACAAAGAAGAAGGAGATGAATTGTATCAATATTCAGACTCTTTGGTATATATAGCAAGTTAAGAATACTTTTCTTGATTTGTTCCTAACTGCTCGAAGCTTTTTTTTTTATTCATAGTTGGAAGTTCTTACGACATACTAGATCAGTTACTTTTTGAAAGACGGTAAAGAAGTCTTTTCAATATTCCATTCCTTGGTGTCAAGGAGACATTCATGTTTCAAAGTAGAAAATCGAACAAATAAAAAAGCCGGCTATCGGAATCGAACCGATGACCATCGCATTACAAATGCGATGCTCTAACCTCTGAGCTAAGCGGGCTCACATAACAGAAATTTTGCATAGGAATTCCGAAAACTGCCAGGATCTTAGCTATTCAGAAATCCTCTAGCATATAGAAATAATAGAAATCGAATTCAGAATGAATATTCTCTAACAAGAAATCTCAAATAGAATTTTTTATCCTTTTTCAATTGAAATCAAATCGAAAATCAATCGAATTTCTCATTGATTCTAGTTCTCAGTTTTAGTTATAGGATTTTCTTTTCTATTTACTATTTATATGATTATAAAGAATAAAGATAATTAAGGATACAATACAGAACAGAAAAAAAATGAGACATTCCTCTGGTTTCATTCAGAGCGATAAGACAAAAAAGAATCGACCGTTCAAGTATGGTAAACAGCGCGTTAAAAATTATAAGAAGAGAGGCATATATTCTGTGGTATAGATCCACCCATGTTGAATTGCGGATTCATGAATGCTAGAATCATTTCTGATTGGACCAAATACCCGTTCTCCGATAGATAAGGATAGCTAAGATATATAAGAAATCAAATAGGAGTAAACAGATAAACTTTTTAGATATAGAATTCTATCTAATGCTAATGAATTCAAAGGTTCCGGTATAATTAAAAATGAAAGAAAAATGAGAAAGAAAAGAAAGAGGGGGAAGGAGATCCTAGTTTCAAAACAAAAAAGGGGATATGGCGAAATTGGTAGACGCTACGGACTTGATTGGATTGAGCCTTAGTATGGAAACCTACTAAGTGATAACTTTCAAATTCAGAGAAACCCTGGAATCAAAAATGGGCAATCCTGAGCCAAATCCTGTTTTTTTAAAAAAAGGGGGGGTTCCGAAAACAAGAATCCAAAAAGGATAGGTGCAGAGACTCAACGGAAGCTATTCTAACGAATGGGGTAGACTGCGTTGCTAGCGGAATCTTTCCAAGGAAGAGATGAAGGATGAACCTAGATACATACGTATACTGAAATATCAAACGATTCATATTAATTCCTCCTCGAATCCTTCTTTTTTTATATGAAAAATGAAAGCATTATTGTGAATCGATCCCCACAAATTCAGTGATCAAATCATTCACTCCATAGTCTGATAGATCTTTTAACGAACTGATTAATCGGACGAGAATAAAGATAGAGTCCCATTATACATGTCAATAGCAATACCGACAACAATGAAATTTAGAGTAAGAGGAAAATCCGTCGACTTTAGAAATCGTGAGGGTTCAAGTCCCTCTATCCCCAATCACACTAAAAAAAAAAAAAAAGGCCCATCCCCCTAACTTTATCCTCTTTTTCATCAGCGGTTCCATTCCACGATATGTTTCTGATTTACTCTACGCTTTGCCAACTGGATCGGAGCAGTAATGCTCCTCTGTTATCACAAGTCTTTGAGATGTACGATATACGTACAAAAGAACATCTCTGAGTAAGGAACCCCCGTTTGAATCATTCACAGTACATATCAGGATTCTTA